CCGCTACAATGTGATTATTGTATCAAAATACACTTTTTGTCGAACACGACAATCGGACGTAATCAAGATAGGATCAGAAAATAATGATGAATATTATAGCATTGGCCTGTTTTGTCAGTCGACCTAATCAGATTAGGAAAGGAAAAGAGGACTGACAATTCAAATAACTAAATAATAAATAAGACGTTCTTTCTTTTGATGGAGGATTTTGGCCGGGCCGGATACGGCTCGATAAAACGATTTATGGCATCACATAGAAATGCATTGCCCAACAATCCGCAGTTCTATTTTTTCTTTTTTATATATTACTTAAAAAATAGGAGTTAAAAAAAGAAAAAATCTTAGAATTCTAATAATAAGAAATCACACTTTGATTCTCTATGATTCAATTCTATCTCATAGATATGGAAATAGTTCTTAAGTCGGATTGTTGGGTCAAGCATTTTTGTTTTCCAAATCAAGCAAATTTATATGATTGGGAACAAAAAAAGGGCCCGGCTCGGTACTGACCAGGCCAGGCCGCGAAAAGAAAATAAAAAAGATCTTTCGGACGAATATTTTTTTATTCGAAATATATCTTTCAAGCTTTTTCTTGATCTAAATAGGATTGCTTATAAAAGTTATCTATATATATATTAAAGTTGTATATATCATATATTAAAGTTGTATATATCATATATTAAAGTTGTATATATCATATATTAAAGTTGTATATATCATATAGTAAAGTTGTATATATCAATCTAGTCCAACTACAACTAGCCCAATAATAAATATTTTCATAGCTAAAAAAAATGGATACAATAGATACAGAGGATATTTTTTCAAGCGGTCCTCTTTTGTGTAATGGAAGAATGGAATATAGTCATTATCCTTTTCAAGTTGGAGAGATGGCTGAGTGGACTAAAGCGTCGGATTGCTAATCCGTTGTACGACTGTACCGAGGGTTCGAATCCCTCTCTTTCCGTTGAGTATTTGGTATTTTATTTACAAATCTTTCCGTTGAGTATTTGGTATTTTATTTACAAATTCCAAGTTTCGAACCCCCGTTTTTTGGAATTCATTTTTGATTTCTCATTTTTTTTTTATCATTAATATTTTAAAATTGGAATTTCTAATTTTTATTTACTTTTTTGATTTCTATTTAATAGCGAAAATCCTAAGAACATTCAAAAATGAAGCAAGTAAAAAAAAAAGGACTCTTTTTCATTCTTATTCTTCACGTCCAGGATTACGTCCTGGATCGTTAGATAGGAATCCGAAGATGAAGAGAGAAACAAAGAATATCACCACTGTGTAAACAAAGAGTTTGAGAGTAAGCATTACACAATCTCCAAGATCCTTTTTTTTTTTTTGGAAAAAAAAAAAAAGAGAATAGATTCTCCATTTTTATAACACATATACTATTTTGACACCACTAAAGGAAAGGATTTTCAGAAATGAAATAAAAAAATTCTCAGAAAATTGTAATAAGAGTTGATTCTTTCATTACAAAAAACGACCCCCTATTGTGAGGACTCTAATAGGATCTTTCAAGAAACGAAATCCGAATGAAAAAATGGCGCGATTCCCATTTATCGAAAACTATCTAAGAATTGTTTAAATCGAGGGTTCATTCATACTCTAAGACTTATCCGTTGTTAGAATTTGTTTCTCGAATAACTCATGTCTAGGATAGTATTCAAGATTTTATCGAAAACTTACAGCAGCTTGCCAAACAAAGGCTAAGAGCAAAAAGAAAAGGGGTATTACTGGCATAACATCTACGATTGGATTCAAAAAAGCGTAGGCCTCGGGTAATTTGGCTAAGAAAAAACGACTCGAATAAAGATCGGAATTAAGACAGATCAAACTAAAGATATTAAGCATAACAACCCTTTTTTTTTTATTGCACTTGGAGATAATTGTATTTTGATTGAGTTAATATAATAATCATAGTAGTGATATACGTTAAAAATTACGAAAGTAGGGTAGACCCAAAATCCTTTTTTTTTTTTTTTTTGAACTCACCCAATCCAAAATTATTCTATTTTCTTTTGCGAATTGAAGAAATCATCCTTTCATACAATATCTTAATTGAATTATATGTAATGATCAATAAATTCAGTTTCAGTCTATATCTACATGTGTCAAAATCCTAGGAAGAGTATAGTCCGTCGATATTTGCACTGGAATTGACGAATAACCAATACCAATACTAGTGTTTTGTAGTATCGAATAGAAATTGAAATGGGGCGTGGCCAAGTGGTAAGGCAACGGGTTTTGGTCCCGCTATTCGGAGGTTCGAATCCTTCCGTCCCAGGAAAGACATTTTTTTGTCTTTCATTTCTATATAGAATTTTGTTTTTCATTTCTATATAGAAAAAGATTGTCTTTTTTTTTTAAGATTTCAGAGTAGAATATTGAATGGATATTATGTGATTCTTGTTTCTGATTTTGAATCATTCTATTTTTCTGTGAATCATATCTTTTTCACAAATTGAGTTCAAATAAGTACATGGCAAAACAAAAAATACATACAGATAGACGGAGCTGTATCGAAGTGGGAGCCAGGTAATAAGATAGATCACAACACAAATAAGAATTTGAAATCAATTCAAAGGGGGTTGAATGCGACTTTCGTCGTATATCCATTCCCTGACGATATTCCTATTTTATCTTAGTTAGTTATTTCGAATTAATTATGGACCTTATAATAAGAGTTAATCACCAACGGAGCATCTTAATTTCACTAGTTGTGTCTGTACAAATCGGATTAACAAATCATCAAGTTACATACTTAGCACGGTTTTTGTTTAAGCCTCTTTTTTAGGTATTTCAACTCCTATTTCATTTGGCTCTAATACAGAATTGGAAATTCCCCGGACTAATGGAGACGGGGGAATTCGTGCATGCTATTCCCCTTGCGTTTAATCAAAATTATTGAACCTCCCCAATCAAAGAAACTGCGCGAAAAATGAGGAAATGCTTAATGGATTATTATCGTTCTAGTCGATTTCCGTGATAAGGTTTTTCAAAAAAAAAATTTTTGGATTCGTGAATTTGCAATGTTCAACATAGAATATAATATTCGTGTAAATGGAGTCCAATGAAAATTGTTCAGTCTATTTGACAGGGGGGATTCCTTCTTTTTTGTTTCGGATTTTCCTTTTCAGTATGAAATGAAAAAAATAAGAACCTCCAATTTACTTTCCATCAAGCTTTTTTATGCATTCCAAAAAAGAAATTCGATTATGTTGACATATAATATTAATATGTTGTCATATTATAATATATGTACAATACAATATGGATCGATGGGTAGTTTATGGGGGGGTTGATAGGATAGCAAATGGGCTTTCAATTCGGCGGTCACTACACTAGATGATGAAATTTCCTATTATTACTTCTTATTTTTAGTTCAGTACAAGAGAAATAAACTTATTATTTTTAGTGTTTACTCAGTATGATCAATAATAACCATCAAGATTCCAATAACCATCCGGATTCCGTTCTACAAAAACTTTATCCTCAAACTTGCGAACTTTATACTCAAGCTTGCGAAATTTATACTCAAATTTGCGAAATGGAGTATCAACTTTTCGACATTTATATTCAGCTCGACGGTTTAAGTCTAAGCGAAAGCAAAATTTATACTGAACGTCTTCGCGAAATGCATACTCGCTATCTTCGCGAATTTGAGTATCAACTTTGCCAAATTTATAATCAAGTAGCAAAAATGGATACTCAACTTGGCAAAATTTATACGGAAATTCACGAAATTTATTTTCAACTTGGTACTTGTATGTTTAAAGGGGAGCTTTTTTTTCTGAACAACAATTCATACCTCCTTCTAAAAAAAATTGATACTCAACTTCAGGAAATTAAGACTCACGTTCGCGAATGTTATATGCAACTTTCTTCTTATATTGGTAAAAAAGAGGGTTGTTCTATGATCCAGAATTCAAGCACAATTGGTGCTCAACTTCGCGAAATTCAGATTAAACTTCGCGAACTTTATACTCCACTTCTTGCTTATTTGAAGGCATCAGACCATACGAAACGTTGGCATGATGACTTCGATGATGACTCCGATGATGACGCCGATGATGAATGGGAGGTTTACTCGGCTCGTGACTCGGATCTTGACTGGGATCTTGACTCGGCTGATGACTCGGCTGATGACTCGGCTGATGCCTCGGCTGATGACTCGGCTGATGACTCGGCTGATGACTCCGATGATGCCTCGGCTGATGACTCGGCTGATGACTCCGATGATGCCTCGGCTGATGACTGGGAGGTTTACTCGGAGGGTGACTGGGATCTTTACTCGGCTGATGCCTCGGCTGATGATGCCTCGGCTGATGACTGGGAGGTTTACTCGGATGGTGACTGGGATCTTTACTCGGCTGATGCCTCGGCTGATGACTCGGCTGATGACTCCGATGATGCCAGGTATGCTGACTGGTATGCTGACTGGTATGATGAATCCGATGATGACGATGAGAAAGATCCTATCAAGCCTACCAAGCCTCAAAGGAGTAAGAAAAAGCCTCAAAGGAGTAAGAAAAAGCCTCTTGAGGATAAGGATGGCCAAGATCAAGATCCTATCAAGCCTACCAAGGCTAAAAGGAGTAAGAAAAAGCCTCTTGAGGATAAGGATGGCCAAGATCAAGATCCTATCAAGCCTACCAAGGCTAAAAGGAGTAAGAAAAAGCCTCTTGAGGATAAGGATGGCCAAGATCAAGATCCTATCAAGCCTACCAAGGCTAAAAGGAGTAAGAAAAAGCCTCTTGAGGATAAGGATGGCCAAGATCCTTTAGATCCTTTAGATCCTTTACCTTTAGATCCTTTACCTTTAGATCCTTTAGATCCTTTAGATCCTTTACCTTTAGATCCTTTAGATCCTTTAGATCCTTTACCTTTAGATCCTTTACCTTTAGATCCTTTACCTTTAGATCCTTTACCTTTAGATCCTTTAGATCCTATGAAGCCTACCAAGCCTGAAGGGCCTAAAAAGCCTAACAAGTCTAACGAGGAAGCGGAAGAGCTTGAAGGGGATAATAAGGAAGACCTTGAAGGGCCTAAAAAGCCTAACAAGTCTAACGAGGAAGCGGAAGAGCTTGAAGGGGATAATAAGGAAGACCTTGAAGGGCCTAAAAAGCCTAACAAGTCTAACGAGGAAGCGGAAGAGCTTGAAGGGGATAAGCAGAAGGATAAGAAAGATGGGATTTTCGTACTCAATTATGACGATGAGTATGAGGAAGACCTTGAATATGACGATGAGTATGAGGAAGACCTTGAATATGACGATGAGTATGAGGAAGACCTTGAATATGACGATGAGGAATATGACGATGAGTATGAGGAAGACCTTGAAGGGGATAATAAGCCTCATAAGGAAGACCTTGAAGGGGATAATAAGCCTCATAAGGAAGACCTTGAAGGGGATAATAAGCCTCATAAGGAAGACCTTGAAGGGGATAAGCAGAAGGAAGAAGAGGAGAAGCAGAAGGAAGAAGAGGAGAAGCTGAAGGACTGTCCCTGGCACTGGTTTCACCAGATTTACCCTAAGCATTGGGGCTGTCCCCACCGTAAGCATCGGGATCGCAAGTCGGTTCCCGCTAAGGAGCGCGAGTTGGTTCCCGCTCAGTCTACCAAGCGGGATACCGATCCGGATTCCGAGGCGTCTCTAAAATCGAACTATGCGCATTTATGGGTTCACTGCAAACTTTGTTCTGGATTCAATTATAAGAAAATTTTGAAGTCCAAAAACAATGTTTGTGAACAATGTGGATCTCATTTGAAAATGCATAGTTCAGATCGAATCGACCTTATGCTTGATCCAAAGACTTGGGCTCCTATGCATGAAGGCCTGCTTTCTCTAGATCCTATTGAATTTCATTCGGAGAAAGACCCTTATAAAGATCGGGTTGCTTCTTATAAAAGAAAGACAGGATTATCGGAAGCTATTCAAACGGGCAGAGGTTACCTAAAACGTATTCACCTAGGAATTGGACTTATGGATTTTCAGTTTATGGGGGGTAGTATGGGATCCGTAGTCGGCGAGAGAATCACCCGTTTGGTCGAGTATGCTACCAATCGAGTTTTACCTCTTATTCTAGTGTGTGCTTCCGGAGGGGCACGTATGCAAGAAGGGAGTTTGAGCTTGATGCAAATGGCTAAAATATCTTCTGCTTTATCTGATTATCAATTCAATAGAACGGTATTCTATGTAGCTCTCCTTACATCTCCCACTACGGGTGGTGTGACGGCTAGCTTTGGGATGTTGGGGGATATCATTCTTGCAGAACCTAATGCCTACATCGCATTCGCAGGTAAAAGAGTAATTGAACAAACATTGAATATTGAAGTACCTGAGGGTTCACAAACGGCTGAATATTTATTCGATAAGGGCTTATTCGATCAAATTGTACCACGCAATCCTTTAAAGGGTTCTTTGAGTGAGTTATTTAATTTTCACGGTTTTGTTACTTTGAATTCTCAAGTAATTAATATTTATAATTATTTGTATAGTTAGTTTATCTGAATCAAAGTAAAAAAAAAATGTATTTTTGGTGAAATAAGATTCAATTGTAGAAAGAATCGTGCGGACAATTGTTTTATATTGATATTCCTGATTACTAATCAGGAACTCCCTAGGAACAAGATAAAAAAAAAATGCATGCTTATGCAATGCGCAATTCCAATTAGTCAAATAAATGGAATTTTCTTTTTCCTTTCTTGTATAGAGTAGAAAGATACTCTTTCTACTCTATCTCCCGAGAAATCTTTAGTTTGACTAAGAATCCACGTTCTTGGATTGAATCCTAATGAATCTTTCGGGAACTCGTTTGTAATAAATAGAAAATCCAAACGGAAAGAAAAATGAGAATTCAAATTTGACGACAAGAATGGATTCTCCTAGATCTATTTTTGTATTTCATGTAGAAAGATGAAGATGAATAAGTCTCATTTATTTAATTATACACTCCTTGCACTTATTTATTATATATACTCACTTAGATATACTTAGTATAATTATATACGAATTATAATTATACTAAGATATCTTTATAACAATACCAGGTACAAATATTCCACCGAGGTACCCCATTCTATGACAGACTTCCCCTCTATTTTTGTGCCTTTAGTGGGCCTAGTATTTCCGGCAATTGCAATGGCTTCTTTATCTCTTCATGTTGAAAACAACAAGATTGTTTAGATCCAACGGGCCCTGATCTATTCTTTTCAATTAAGACTTCGATATAGATAATACGGATATCTCTTTAATATAGTAGGGTAATGCGGCTTCTTGTGAACAGAAACGAAGGAGCTCTTTTGTATGGCTAAATAGATGATATGGATAAATGAGTTATGGCTATTTTCATCGGAATCGGGGCGGATAGCTGAAATAGAAAGTCAATCTATCTATATGTAGATAGATTCATAGGAGATCATAGAAATTGGATGTTATTATTTTAGCCCTAACCAATTCGATGAATTACTTCGCAAGGGTTCCATCAGAAGGGCGCTAGTTGATGAGAGTTACTTCGGAACCAAAAAAAGAAAAGTCAAATCCATTTGGACTTTTTTCTAAATTCCAATAAAATGCAACTGGATCTAGTATGATTTGGCGATCAGAACATATATGGATAGAACTTATAGTGGGGTCTCGAAAAATAAGTAATTTCTGCTGGGCCTTTCTCCTTTTTTTAGGTTCATTAGGATTCGTATTGGTTGGAACTTCCAGTTATCTCGGTAAGAATTTGATATCTTTAGTTTCCTCTCAGCAAATCCATTTTTTTCCACAGGGGCTCGTGATGTCTTTCTACGGAATCGCGGGTCTCTTTATTAGTTCTTATTTGTGGTGCACAATTTCTTGGAATGTGGGTAGTGGCTATGATCGATTCGATCGAAAAGAAGGAATAGTGTGTATTTTTCGTTGGGGATTCCCGGGAAAAAATCGTCGTATCTTCCTACGATTCCGTATGAAAGATATTCAATCCATCAGAATAGAAGTTAAAGAGGGTATTTATGCGCGTCGTGTCCTTTATATGGAAATAAAAGGGCAGGGGGCCATTCCCTTGACGCGTAGTGATGATAATTTGACTCTGCGAGAAATTGAGCAAAAAGCCGCCGAATTGGCCTATTTCTTGCGCGTACCCATTGAAGTTTTTTGAAATTTACTGGAAGAATAAACTCTTTCTCCGCAGTAGGGAAACAATTCAAGAATTCTCTTTTTTGCTATAGCATAGCTTCAAGTTTTTTCAAAACGTGCATTCGAGCTAAAGTAAAGTAGACGTATGCGGAACAGCGAGAAAATAAAACGAAACTTTTTTTGTTCGAAAATCATTCAAAAACGAGTAGCAAATCGAAATAATGGATTCATCTAGCATATCAAAACATTTCGGACTAAAGAATTGATCTTTTTATTTTCAATAGGAATTAATTGATACGTTAGATGCAGATAGATCTTGTCAATTCTCTCTCTTTTTTTTCTTTCTTTTGGGGTTGGATCTCTTATAACGAGAACATTTATGTATTGTTTTTCCACTCATTTGGGATCAAAAAAATATTCTTGAGAAATCGATTTCCATTTTTCCTGGATTATTACTGTGGGTAACCAACGCATTTTTTTTTTTTTCGAAATGCAATTTTTTCTATTTTGATAGAAAGGGGATTCCTTTGGCTGGAAATCAAAATAATATTCATTACTGGACGTGGTTCTTTCTGGGATTCATTGAAAAAGATTCGAATTTGATCCATTGAGGTATCTGGAAACAAGATTTTTTGAATTCTTTTTGCATTCGAAGTGGGCTCTTATTCTATTTCTTTATTCTTTCTAGATTCCAGTACTAACCGCCGAATTCCAAATCAAAGTGGGGAATAGATTCACAGGCTCGCGGCCTTGGAATAGAACTTATGGTTGATAGAAAAAGATTAGATCGCAGAGATTCGTCGAAGGGGGTGGGTTCATTAACAATTCAAATTCACAGATGAAAAAAAAAAAAAAAAATTTCTTCCGCTTCTATATCTTACAGCTATAGTCTTTTTTCCCTGGTGGATCTCCCTCTTATTTAATAAAGGTCTTGAATCTTGGGTTACTAATTGGTGGAATACTACGCACTCGGAAACTTTTTTGACTGATATGCAAGAAAAGAGTATTCTAGACAAATTCATAGAATTAGAAGAACTCTTACTCTTAGACGAAATGATAAACGAATACCCGGAAACACATCTCCAAACACTTCGTATAGGAATCCACAAAGAAATGGTCCGCTTGATTAAGATGCGCAACGAGGATCATATCCATACAATTTTGCACTTATCGACAAATATAATCTGTTTCATTATTTTCCGCGGTTATTCTATTCTGGGTAATAAAGAACTTCTCATTCTTAACTCTTGGATGCAAGAATTCCTATATAACTTAAGTGACACAATAAAAGCTTTTTCGATTCTTTTATTAACTGATTTTTGTATCGGATTCCACTCGCCCCATGGTTGGGAACTAATGATTGCTTATGTCTACAAAGATTTTGGATTTGCTCAGAACGATCAAATTATATCTGGTCTTGTTTCCACTTTTCCAGTCATTCTAGATACAATTTTTAAATATTGGATTTTTCGTTATTTAAATCGTGTATCACCCTCACTTGTAGTGATTTATGATTCAATGAATGACTGATACTATTTTACATAAGCAAAACGTTTCAAGACGTACTTACCCTTTCGACCCGGACGAGGATTTCTCCTACTCCAATATTCCAGTAAACCGATTTCAGTAAATAGCAGAATTGTGGATAGGGACTATACAAGCAACCCACCTAATTTTATTGTAGAAATTTTCGGGATCAATGATTGGACCGTGCAAATGAAAAATACCTTTTCTTGGATAAAGAAAGAGATTACTCGATCTATTTCCCTATCACTGATGATATATATCATAACTCGGACATCCATTTCAAACGCATATCCCATTTTTGCACAACAGGGGTATGAAAATCCACGAGAAGCG